TATTTCATATCCCCCTTTTTCTTTACGTGCTATTCTGCTTACTATACCAGCAGATGTAGCATTATAAACTGTATTGTTACTCTTGCTACCATCAGGATAAATCTGACCCCTTCCTCTGTTCCCACCTACATATACGGGATATTTTAAGAAATGAACGTCTTTTTTCGTAGCAGGATCGGGGGAAAGAATAGGAAAGACGATTTCACTATATTTCTGACCAGGAACAGGACCTATCACAAGAATATTTCTTTTATTAGGACGATAAAACTGAAAAGAAAGATTGCCCATCTTTTCTTTCATTTCGGGAGAAATACGATCGGGTGGGGCTAATTCGAATCCCTCGGGTAAAATAAGAACAGCTCCTACATTCAAAGTCCCTTTTTTACCATTAGCAAGAACTTGTTTCAGTTGCATATCATAAGGAATTCGAACAACTGCTTCAAATACAGTATCAGGAAGTACAGCTTGCGGAACTTCAATATCCACGGGTTTACTAGCTAAATGGCAATTGGCACATACAATTCGACCAGTTGCTTCTCGTGGATTTTCATAAACCTGCTGCGCAAAAATGGGATATGCATTTGAAATAGATGCTCGAGTTATTACATATATCATGATCGATACATAAATGGATCGAGTCATCTGTTCTTTTACCCAAGAAAAAGTATTTCTATTTTGCATGGTCCAATCATTGATCCCCGGAATTTCTACAATAAATTTGATAGGTAGCTAGTATAATTCCCTATCCACAAGTTTGCCATTGTATTGATTATACTGAAATAATTGTACTAGTAGAATATAGTATGAATACCTTGAATTGAAAAGGTAGAAGTATAAAGAATAAGTAAGATAAAAAATGATTTCTTTATACACAAAGAAAGATTCTGATTTTATTGATATCAAAAGATCTAATGAATTATTCATTCATTGAATGATAAATTACTACAAGTGAAGGAGATACACGATTTAAAAAATGGAAGATCCAATATTTCACAATTGTATCTAGAATCACTGGAAAAGTGGAAACAAGACCAGATATAATCTGATCATTCTGAGCCAATCCAAAATCATTGTAGATCGAACCAATCATTAGTTCCCAACCATGGGTCGAGTGAAATCCGATCCATAAATCAGTAACTAAAAGAATTGAAAAAGCTTTGATTGTATCACTTAAGTTATAGAGAAATTCCTGAATCCAAGAATTTAAAATGAAAAGTTCTTCATTAGCCAGAAAAAAATAACCACTTAGAATAGCGAAACAGATTAGATTTGTAGAGAAATGCAAAATGATATGGAAATGAGATTCATTTTGTCTTTGGACCAATTGTATTGTTTCCTTGTGCATTCCTATACGAAGCCTTTGCATATGTGTCTCCGAGTACTCCTTTATCATCTCGTCCAACAGGAATAGTTCTTCTAATTCCATAAATTTTTCTAGAACATTTTTCTCTTTAATATCATTCAAAGGGATTTCAGATTGCCTAGTATTCCACCAATTAATAACCCAAGTTTCTAGACATTTCTTAAATGAGAGAGAAACCCACCAGGGCAAAAAGATTATAGACACAAGATATGGGAGGGAAGCCAATGCTTTCTTTTTTTTCATTCTGTATCCGTGATGTGAATTGTTAATGAACCTGTTTCATTGGTCGATTCTATCTGAGATTTCTATGAAGTACGAATTATATAACAAGAGCCTATAACTCTAACAAGAATAAGGTATAAAACCTATGAATCTTTTCCTATTTTTGTTTTTGTGTAAGAATTGAGTCTTTGGATCGAGAATAGAACATACAAGAAAGGCTCTTTTCGAATGAAAAAAAGTAAATATTCTTTCCATATTTCAGAGATCACAATTAGGAAAATTGTAACCAATTTTCCTTTCATTTATTCCTTTCAATGAAGACTCGAAAACCCATTTGAACTAACAAATATAATTTGGATTTAAAGATGAACCCTACCGGATTTTTTAATTCTTTTATTTCCATTTCTAATTTGAAAGATTTCACTGTCTAACCGCAGCGCAGGGATAGGGTATCAATTCAAATGCCTAAAAAGAGGAATTATGTTTTACGAAAACAAAAGACATGTTAGGATATTTGATGAATCTATACTAATTGACTTATTACTTATTTAGACCTTTTACTAGTCTAAAGAGTGAAGCCAGACACCATGTGTATGCGTATACAAAATAGTTATTGTTCCATATACGTCTTCCCACTTTTGAGATGTATTAAGTTCCTTCTCTCATGCTGAGATTTATTCTTCAGTTCATTTCAAAAGACTTCAATAGGTACGCGCAAGAAATAGGCCAATTCAGCAGCTTTTTGTTCAATTTCTCGTGGAGTCAAATCCTCATCAGTACGGGTCAAGGGAATGGCTCCTTGACCTTTGATTTCCATATAAAGGACACGACGAGGAAAAAGACCCTCTCTCACCTCCATTCTGATTGATTGGATATCTTTCAGAAAGAAACGAAGGAAGATGCGACGATTTCTTCCAGGAAATCCCCAACGAAAAAGGGACATTATCCCTTCTTTTCTATCGAATCGGTCATAACCACTACCTACATTCCATGAAATTGTGCACCACAAATAAGAACTAATGAATAGACCTGCGATCCCATAGAAAGACATCACGATCCCTTGTGGGAAAAAAAGGATTTGCTGAGACGGAAATACGGATATCAGATTTTTACCAAGATAACTGGAAGTTCCAACCACTAAGAATCCTAGTGAACCTAAAAAAAGGATACAGGCCCAGCAAAAATTACTTGTTTTTCGAGACCCCGTTATAAGTTCTATCCATATATGTTCTGATCGCCAGTTCATACTATACTAGATCCAGTTGCATTTGATTGGAATTAAGAGAATAACCCAAATGGATTTGACTTGACTTTTATTGCTTGATCCCGAAGTAACTTTCATCAACTAGCAGTATTCCGACAGGAACCATTAGGAATAATTGGTTAGATACATTGAGTTTCTATTTAAAAGATTTTTCAAAAAAGATTTGCTGATCATTTTGAATTTCATCATTTAATTGATTAAGCTATAACCGCATATACATGCATTAATGCCGTATATTATGCATCGGCATACATAACAAAACAACTCTTCCATTTGTTTTCGGAAAGGCCAAATATCATATATCCTACCATATTACATTAAAAAAAGTATCTGTATGATGATCCAGTGTTGAAATAAATTGATGAGATTTCATCGTATTTAGACAATCTTATTTCTTTGGACATAAAGAGATAAAGAAGCCATTGCGATTGCCGGAAAGACTAGGCCCACTAAAGGAACAAAAATAGAGGGAAAGTTCAAATCTATCATAGAATGGGTACCTCAATTTCATATTTGTGCCTATTCTAAATTCTAATTATAAAGATATATTCTAATAAGTCTATCTATTCATTCTTAATATTAATCTATTAAAATCTATTAAAATATTAATCTAATAAAAAGAAATTAGAAAGAATCTTTCTATTTTCTTTATTTGATTTGAGATTTCTTCTTTCTTTTTATTTAGTATTTTCTTTTCATTTTTTTGATATATTTTTTTATCTCTTTTTTGTTGTTCTATATATGAATAATGAATATGTCAAACGAACGGAAAAAATCATTTTTATTTCCCTAATTTCTCAGAAGGAGAAATAAATTCTTTTTTATCTTGTCGATAGAGGGATGCTTATTTCTAATCAGGAAGAGAGATAGAATAAAAAAAGGATCCAGTCATTATACAAAACTTCTGACTCTTACTACACTTATAACTGATGTCTCCAAAGAAAACACCATCTTCTTAGTTTTTTTTTTTCATTATAATGAACTAAATTTGTATTCGCTACAAATAAAAATAACTGAAGCTAATGTTATACTTCCATTTGAAAATGAAGTATTTCAATCTTTTTGAAATTTTTTTTTTGAATCTTGATTCAAGGGAAGGAAACCGTGTAACTGAAATAACTCATTCAGAACACCTTTTAAAAGATTACGTGGTACAATTGGGTCGAATAAGCCCTTATGGAATAAATACTCAGCTGCTTGTAAACCGTCGGGTACTGTCTTTTTCAATGTTTGTTCAATTACTCTTTTACCCGCAAACGCAATGTAGGCATTAGGTTCAGCAATAATGATATCTCCCAACATACCAAAACTTGCTGTAACTCCGCCAGTTGTAGGAGATGTAAGGATTGATACATAAAATAACTTTTTCTTTGATTGATAATCATATGAAGCAGAAGATATTTTAGCCATTTGCATTAAGCTCAAACTCCCTTCTTGCATGCGTGCTCCTCCAGAAGCACACACAATAATGACAGGTAGAGATCTATTAGTAGCATACTCGATCAAACGGGTGATTTTCTCACCTACTACGGATCCCATACTACCTCCCATAAACTGAAAATCCATAACTCCAATTGCTATGGGAATACTGTTTAGTTGACCTACGCCCGTTTGAACAGCTTCAGTTAAACCCGTTTTTCTTTGATAAAAAGAAATGCGATCTATATAAGGTTCCTCCTCTGAATGAAATTCAATGGGATCTATGGAGACCATATCTTCATCCATAGGCTCCCAAGTGCCAGGATCTATAAATAGTTCAATTCTATCTGAACTACTCATTTTCAAATGATATCCGCAGTATTCACAAATATTCATTTTTGAAATAAAAAATTTTTTATAATTTAATCCATAACAATTCTCACATTGAATCCATAACTTTTTGTATTTTGTATTTAGATCGAAATCCTTAGATTTTTCTCTTCTATTTAAATAACTGCTACTAGTTTTGATACTAGAATTTCCATTTTCAATACTACTTGTACTTTCCGTACAAATGAAACTATAAATGTAACTGTCGATATCACTATAAATGTCACTATTAAGACCGATTTCAAAGCGAAGATAACTATCAATGCAACTATTAATGTGATTATTCCAATTAGATTGAGTATCATACATGGAATAATAATAATAGTAGTAATTACTACTATT